GATATCTAATATGACACCCGATTTGTCAAAGGGATTGGATTGGTGACTTACCCATTCAGTGACTTTGGCACTGGACGTTCCAAAAACGGGTACTATCGGATCGGGTGAATTAGAGAATAGACAGAGGTCCGTTGGCATTTCAGCCTTTCTTCTCCTTTCAGGGCCTATCCGAAAGAGAATCCAGTACCTCTTGGTCCTGAATATCAGAATAGGACGAACGAACCGGCCTCCGCGGATATCTTTGCTTCGGAACAAAACCCTGCAATCAAATAGATTGTCCCAAGGGCGCCATATTCTAGGAGCCCAAGTTATGCTATTGAAAATTCGTTCCTCTAGCAGTTCCGGTTTGACCATTCCGTTCCCTTTTTCAAACTCCACTTCTTTTCATATAGCAATCCCTGATCAAAGAGAGAACAATATCCATTTCAAAACATTTCTAACGGATTCCTTGGTTCGGACCGACGAAGTAATGGCACTCGATTATTATCAACCTGACTGCAATCTTTTTCTGTCGGTAAGGATTGCACCAGAGCACCTTCTACTTCTAATAGGCCATGAACTATAGATAGAGAAGAATCATTCTGAGCGAGTCCATAAGAAGCGACCCACTTTTTTTCATCGGTTCCGGGGGAAGACCAAAGATCTTGCGCGACCGGTCCGCCATAAAAACTCAAAAGAGAAAGAAGTCTCGTTAATCTCTTCATGCTCGTTCCAAGTTCGAAGTACCCTTTGGCCAAAGAAAAACCCGCTTCCTGACACGATTGCCTCTTTATCTTTATATAGATAGATTCTATGGGGTTATTACTTAGAAGTCTATTTTGTACAAGAGCCCCTCCTATCTGATAGAAAAGGGTCCCATGATCCCGAGCCGGTCTTACCTTGGCTCGCAAACCCCAAGTTTGTCTATGAAGAGCCAATCTAATTGTATTAGTTTCTATAATGGATTTCTTATGTGGAATACTAATGGATAGGGCCTCGTTGCTAAGTGCTACAAGATCTAGTGCACTGGAACTCGTGGTTATGGACCCGAATCCTTTAGTATGGAACATTGTCTTTTCCAAGTAAAAACCCCTAGTATATGAAAGAATGAAAAGGTGCTTTCGTTCTTGTGGAATAAGAAGCCCTCGTACCTTAATGAAAGGAAAATAGGAATTTTTCGTTAGGTATTTGACCAAATAGGATCGTCCAGTTCCTATAGAACCTATCACTAAAATACCCGATAGGGCTAAGCGGAACGAAAAGGGTTTTCCATGAGATGGTAAATGAAAACGATTAGCCCCACACGAGGTTTGGGAATAAGTGATTGTCTGATAATGAGCAAGGAATATACGTCTTTCTGCTAAAGAGGATCTATTAAACTCATAATTCATTAGATCCTTGTTATCAATGTCAACTAGGTATCATAAGTAAATGGATCCCGGTTGTTCAATCCTTTGATAACCAAGGTCATTCTTTGCTAAAGAGAAATGATCACTATGAGTCAGACTCAATAGAATTGGATCCATTCCAAATAGCGAGAATTAGGATTCTTGATCCCTCTCAATCTCTCTTTCAATTCGAGGATCCAGAGAGGTGTTTTCATAGTCATCTCCGAATATTTGCCATCTCCGAATATTTTCGATTTCATTTTTCTATGATATGTCTTTCTATATGAAAATTGGTTATTTACGATGTACGATGATCCCTGTTAAGCATCCATGGCTGAATGGTTAAAGCGCCCAACTCATAATTGGTAAATTTGCGGGTTCAATTCCTGCTGGATGCACGCGAACGGGAACGTTCCATAAGTCTATTGGAACTGGCTCTCTATCCATGGAATCTCATCCATCATCCATACATAACGAATTGGTATGGTATATTCATACCATAACATAAGAACAATAAGAACTCGAATTCTTATCGATACTGGAACTCAGAGCATAGGAGGGAAAGTCGATTTATGGATGGAATCAAATACGCAGTATTTACAGAAAAAAGTCTTCGTTTATTGGGAAAGAATCAATATACTTTTAATGTCGAATCGGGATTCACTAAGACAGAAATAAAGCATTGGGTCGAACTCTTCTTTGGTGTTAAGGTAGTAGCTGTGAATAGCCATCGACTACCCGGAAAGGGTAGAAGAATGGGACCTATTCTGGGACATACAATGCATTACAGACGTATGATCATTACCCTTCAACCGGGTTATTCTATTCCACTTCTAGATAGAGAAAAAAACTAAAGGAGAATACTTAATAATACGGCGAAACATTTATACAAAACACCTATCCCGAGCACACGCAAGGGAACCGTAGACAGGCAAGTGAAATCCAATCCACGAAATAATTTGATCCATGGACGGCACCGTTGTGGTAAAGGTCGTAATTCCAGAGGAATCATTACCGCAAGGCATAGAGGGGGAGGTCATAAGCGCCTATACCGTAAAATCGATTTTCGACGGAATCAAAAAGACATATCTGGTAGAATCGTAACCATAGAATACGACCCTAATCGAAATGCATACATTTGTCTCATACACTATGGGGATGGTGAGAAGAGATATATTTTACATCCCAGAGGGGCTATAATTGGAGATACTATTGTTTCTGGTACAAAAGTTCCTATATCAATGGGAAATGCCCTACCTTTGAGTGCGGTTTGAACTATTGATTTACGTAATTGGAAGTAACCAATTAGGTTTACGACGAAACCTAGAAATCGATCACTGATCCAATTTGACTACCTCTACGGGATAGACCTCAACAGAAAACTGTTGAGTAACGGCAGCAAGTGATTGAGTTCAGTAGTTCCTCATAGAAAATTATTGACTCTAGAGATATGGTAATATGGAGAAGACAAAATTGTTTGAAGCACGCACAGAACCGGAAGCGCCCCTTGTTTCAAAGAGAGGAGGACGGGTTATTCACATTTAATTTGATGGTCAGAGGCGAATTGAAAGCTAAGCAGTGGTAATTAAGACCCCCCGGGGAAAATAGGGATGTCTCCTACGTTACCCATAATATGTGGAAGTATCGACGTAATTTCATAGAGTCATTCGATCTGAATGCTACATGAAGAACATAAGCCAGATGACGGAACGCGGAGACCTAGGATGTAGAAGATCATAACATGAGCGATTCGGCAGATTTGGATTCCTTTCCTATATATCCACTCATGTGGTACTTCATCATACGATTCATATAAGATCCATCTGTCTAGAGATCGTCATATACATCTAGAAAGCTGTATGCTTTGGAAGAAGCTTGTACAGTTTGGGAAGGGGTTTTTTGAGAGAAAAGAAGAATCTACTTCAACCGATATGCCCTTAGGCACGGCCATACATAACATAGAAATCACACGTGGAAGGGGTGGGCAATTAGCTAGAGCAGCAGGTGCTGTAGCGAAACTGATTGCAAAAGAGGGTAAATCGGCCACTTTAAGATTACCATCTGGGGAGGTCCGTTTGGTATCCCAAAATTGCTTAGCAACAGTCGGACAAGTGGGTAATGTTGGGGTGAACCAAAAAAGTTTGGGTAGAGCCGGATCTAAGTGTTGGCTAGGTAAACGCCCCGTAGTAAGAGGGGTAGTTATGAACCCTGTGGACCACCCCCATGGGGGCGGTGAAGGGAAAGCCCCCATTGGTAGAAAAAAACCCACAACCCCTTGGGGTTATCCTGCGCTTGGAAGAAGAACTAGGAAAAGGAAAAAATATAGTGATAGTTTTATTCTTCGTCGCCGTAAGTAAATACGTAACTAGGAATATGGAAAATTGCATTTTTGGAATTTGCAATAATGCGATGGGCGAACGACGGGAATTGAACCCGCGCATGGTGGATTCACAATCCACTGCCTTGATCCACTTGGCTACATCCGCCCCTTATCCAGCTAAAGGATTTTTCTCTTTTTTCCATTCATCATTATTCTATTTATTCTGACCTCCATACTTCGATCGAGATATTGGACATAGAATGCCACTCTTTAAAATGGAAAAAAGGAGTAATCAGCTGTGACACGAAAAAAAACGAATCCTTTTGTAGCTCATCATTTATTGGCAAAAATCGAAAAGGTCAATATGAAGGAGGAGAAAGAAACAATAGTAACGTGGTCCCGGGCATCTAGCATTCTACCCGCAATGGTTGGCCATACAATCGCGATTCATAATGGAAAGGAACATATACCTATTTACATAACAAATCCTATGGTAGGTCGCAAATTGGGGGAATTCGTGCCTACTCGGCATTTCACGAGTTATGAAAGTGCAAGAAAAGATACTAAATCTCGTCGTTAACTGAATTCAGAATAGAAAGATTCAAAATAAAAAAAAACAAAGGTAGGCGGGGAATAACCCGGGGAATAACCTTATTTATGACAAGTTTCAAACTGGTAAAGTATACCCCTAGGATAAAGAAGAAGAAGAGTGGGCTAAGGAAACTCGCAAGGAAAGTTCCAACCGATCGTCTACTTAAGTTCGAACGGGTTTTCAAAGCACAAAAACGCATCCATATGTCTGTTTTCAAAGCACAAAGAGTTCTTGATGAGATTCGCTGGCGTTACTACGAGGAAACTGTTATGATACTGAACCTCATGCCTTATCGAGCATCTTATCCCATCCTAAAGTTGGTTTATTCGGCAGCAGCAAATGCTACTCATTATAGGGATTTCGACAAAGCAAATTTATTCATCACTAAAGCCGAAGTCAGTAGGAGTACTATCATGAAAAAATTAAGACCTCGAGCTCGAGGACGTAGTTGTCCCATAAAAAAAACCATGTGTCATATAACAATTGTACTAAATATAGTAAAGAAATCTAAATAATCTTTAGATCCATCTTAGATTTCGATTCCCAGTAAAAAAAAAATAGAATAGAAAAATATGGGACAAAAAATAAATCCACTCGGTTTCAGACTTGGTACAACCCAAAATCACCATTCCTTTTGGTTCGCACAACCAAAAAATTATTCTGAAGGTCTACAGGAAGATAAAAAAATACGGAATTGTATCAAGAACTATATACAAAAGAATAGGAAAAAAGGCTCGAATAGAAAAATAGAATCAGACTCAAGTTCCGAAGTAATTACACATAATAGAAAAATGGACTCAGGCTCAAGTTCTGAAGTAATTACACGTATAGAAATTCAAAAAGAAATCGATACGATCCACGTCATAATCCATATTGGATTCCCCAATTTATTAAAGAAAAAAGGAGCAATCGAAGAATTAGAGAAAGATCTACAAAAGGAAGTTAATTCTGTAAACCAGAGACTTAATATTGCTATTGAAAAAGTTAAAGAACCTTATAGACAACCTAACATTCTTGCAGAATATATAGCTTTCCAATTAAAAAATAGAGTTTCATTCCGAAAGGCAATGAAAAAAGCCATTGAATTAACTAAAAAAGCAGATATAAGGGGGGTAAAAGTAAAAATTGCAGGTCGTCTCGCAGGGAAAGAAATTGCACGTGCCGAATGCATCAAAAAGGGTAGACTTCCCCTCCAAACAATTCGCGCTAAAATTGATTATTGCTGCTATCCAATTCGAACTATCTATGGAGTATTAGGTGTAAAAATTTGGATATTCGTAGACGAAGAATAACTAGCCTTGTCTTCCCATTCTGTTCAGTGATAGAATAAAAAATGACAAGAGCCTTATTTTTCCTGAAATCCCTGAAAAAAAAGAAGAAATTCTACCTCTTTCTATAAGATTTAATGAAAATTGCTAAATCTTTTAATATAATTGCTATGCTTAGTGTGTGACTCGTTAGTTTTTTCTTTAGAGTCAAAAATGGAGATTCAAAAAAAATTGACTGAACCCTACTATAAATAGAAAAAGAAAAAACTTAGTAATTATAGAAAATTAACTAATAACCAACCTATTGCTTCGTATTGTCGAGATCCTAACTAAGAAACAGTCACTATATGAATAAATACATCTATCATAAATGAGTAGATCTATCATATAGTTGTAGCAACTGCAATTTTTTCTCTAAAAAAGAAAACGGATTCTAGGTTGTGAAGCAAAACTAAAGGGATGTGGATAAAAGGAGGGATGATAGAAAGAAGGAAGAAGAATAAGAAAGATATAGGATTCCAATATGTATGGTCTATGAGTTACATCATAAAAGGCAATGTGATAAAGCATCAATATAATAAAAATAACAGAGAATTCGAAATCGTAACTTGAAACAAAAAATAGAAATTTTAAGCAATAATAAAATAAAGAGCGGCCCGGGTTAATAAAACTGAGAAAATTGACTCGGAAAGAAATTTTTGGAAAGCTCCATTGTGGGATTCAGACCTAACCATTAAAGGAGAAGTAGTGGGAACGACAGAACCTATGACTGCATAGGATTTTATTGAAAAGAATCCTAAGACTTCATTGGGTGGGATGGCGGAACAAACCAAAAAAATTGCCTTATTTGGTAAGGTTATAAATTAACAAATAAGACAGGAAAGAGTAAATATTCGCCCGCGAAATCTTTATTGAATTAGAATACTTTCCCGCGATTCAATAAGAGTCGAAATAAGGAGATTTTTTTTTAAGAAAGATTACATTATCTATAAATATAGAATATAGATAAATAGACACACACATCTAGATATATTCTAGATCTTCTTTCTTGACTATATATTTTTCTATTTTAACAAATTCAATATTCAATATTAAAAAAACCCTAACTTTTTCTATTATCTATTAATGTGCATCTATCCATAATATTCCAAAATATTATGGAATTAGAGAAATTTGCACGCTTTCTCATTTCATTCGCGAGGAGCTGGATGAGAAGAAACTCTCATGTCCAGTTTTGCAGTAGAGATGGAACTAAGAAAGAACCATCGACTATAACCCCAAAAGAACCAGATTTCGTAAACAACATAGAGGAAGAATGAAGGGAAAATCCTGCCGAGGCAATCGTATTTGTTTTGGTAGATATGCTCTGCAAGCACTTGAACCCGCTTGGATCACGTCGAGACAGATAGAAGCAGGACGAAGAGCAATGACACGATATGCACGTCGTGGTGGAAAAATATGGGTACGTATATTTCCCGACAAACCGGTTACACTAAGACCCACGGAAACACGTATGGGCTCAGGAAAGGGATCCCCCGAATATTGGGTAGCCGTTGTTAAACCAGGTCGAATACTTTATGAAATGGGCGGAGTATCTGAAACTGTAGCTAGAGCAGCTATCTCCATAGCTGCCAGTAAAATGCCCATACGAAGTCAATTTCTTCGATTAGAGATATAGCATCCCAAAAAAGGAGTATTGAAGATAAAAAAAACCAGGTTTTTTTTTCTGGAAAGACAATATTTCTTTCATCCTTTTGCATAGAAATAACAAATTGAAATCAAAATAATATGATTCAACCTCAGACCCTTTTAAATGTAGCAGATAACAGTGGAGCTCGAAAATTGATGTGTATTCGAGTCATAGGAGCTGCTAGTAATCAGCGATATGCTCGTATTGGTGATGTTATTGTTGCTGTAATCAAAGACGCAGTGCCCCAAATGCCTCTAGAAAGATCCGAAGTAATTCGAGCTGTAATTGTACGTACATGTAAAGAGTTCAAATGCGAAGACGGTATAATAATACGCTATGATGACAATGCAGCGGTTATCATTGATCAAAAAGGAAATCCAAAAGGAACTCGAGTTTTTGGCGCGATCGCCGAGGAATTGAGAGAATTGAATTTTACTAAAATAGTTTCATTAGCTCCTGAAGTATTATAAATACTAGTAGGCGAGATATAGATCAAAGAAAAAATTAGTAGATTATGTCTCACGTATATGCTTTAAAATCCAAAAGTAAAAGAAAAAAAAGAAAACATGTTGATTATAGAAAAATTAGGAGGAACCTAGAATTAGAGTCTTATGGGCAAGGACACTATTGCTGATTTACTAACCTCTATAAGAAACGCGGACATGAATAAAAAAGGAACAGTTCGAGTAGTATCTACAAATATTACCGAAAACATTGTTAAAATACTTCTACGAGAGGGTTTTATTGAAAGTGTTCGGAAACATCAGGAAAGTAACAGATATTTCTTGGTTTCAACTTTGCGACATCAAAAGAGAAAGACTAGAAAAGGAATATATAGAACTAGAACCTTTTTAAAGCGTATCAGCCGACCCGGCTTACGAATTTATGCCAACTATCAAGGAATTCCTAAAGTTTTGGGCGGAATGGGAATTGCTATTCTTTCTACTTCTCGAGGTATAATGACAGATCGAGAAGCTCGACTAAACAGAATTGGGGGAGAAGTCTTATGTTATATATGGTAATCGCCCCTCCTATAGTACTCGAATTCTATCTCGAACTTCCTATTTTTCAAATAAAAATACAACGTTTTTTTTTATTTTTTTTATTTGAAAATCAAAATAGAAAAATAGGAGAAAAAAAATATGACAGAAAAAAAAAATAGCAGAGAAAAAAAAAACCCGAGAGAAGCAAAAGTCACTTTCGAAGGTTTAGTTACGGAAGCCCTACCCAACGGAATGTTCCGCGTTCGCCTAGAGAATGACACCATCATCCTGGGCTATATTTCAGGAAAGATCCGGTCTAGTTCTATACGAATACTGATGGGGGATAGGGTCAAAATTGAAGTAAGTCGTTATGATTCAAGCAAAGGACGTATAATTTATAGACTTCCCCATAAGGATTCGAAGCGTACCGAAGACTCGAAGGATACCGAAGATTTGAAGGATACCAAAGATTCAAAGGATTAGGTTTTTCTTTTTTCTAGGGTAATAAATTCAAAGTTCCAAAATTCAAGCGAAGAGACTTATTTTTTCCCAAAGATTAGATTCATAGTTTAAGAAAGGAATAAGGAAATATGAAAATAAGAGCTTCCGTTCGTAAAATTTGTACAAAATGTCGACTGATTCGTAGGCGTGGACGAATTAGAGTCATTTGTTCCAATCCGAAGCATAAACAAAGGCAGGGGTAATCTTTCGAAAAAGAACTTTACTTTCTAAAAAGTAAAAAAAGTACCCGCGGAAACGTCCAAATTCCAAATAAAATAATTAATAATTAAAGTAAAGGATATATTTTACCCTGAAACGGATATCTTTGTATCTTTTTTTCTTTTTGTTATTTCTAACTCATATTTATGAGATAATAAAATATGACAAAAGCTATACCAAAAATTGGTTCACGTAGGAGAGTGCGTATTGGTTTGCGTAGGAATGCGCGTTTTAGTTTACGGAAAAGTGCACGTAGAATAACAAAAGGAGTTATTCATGTTCAAGCTAGTTTCAACAATACCATTATAACTGTTACAGACCCGCAAGGTCGGGTGGTTTTCTGGTCCTCCGCGGGTACTTGTGGATTCAAAAGCTCAAGAAAAGCATCACCCTATGCTGGTCAAAGAACAGCAGTAGATGCTATTCGTACAGTGGGTTTGCAACGAGCAGAAGTTATGGTAAAGGGTGCTGGTAGTGGAAGAGATGCCGCATTACGAGCCATTGCTAAAAGTGGTGTACGATTAAGTTGTATACGCGATGTAACACCTATGCCGCATAATGGATGTCGACCTCCTAAAAAAAGACGTCTGTAAAAGAATTAAAACGCTTTCAAGAGAAATAAACGATTCAATGATCAAATAATAATACTAGTCTATTATGGTTCGAGAGGAGGTAGCAGGATCCACTCAAACACTACAGTGGAAGTGTGTTGAATCAAGAGTAGATAGTAAGCGTCTTTATTATGGTCGTTTCATTTTGTCCCCGCTTAGAAAAGGTCAAGCGGATACCGTCGGTATTGCCTTGCGAAGAGCTTTACTTGGAGAAATAGAAGGAACATGTATCACACGTGCAAAATTTGGGAGCGTGCCACACGAATATTCTACAATAGCTGGTATTGAAGAATCCGTACAAGAAATTTTACTAAATTTGAAAGAAATTGTATTGAGAAGTAATCTCTATGGAGTTAGAGACGCATCAATTTGCGTCAAAGGTCCTAGATACATAACTGCTCAAGATATCATCTTACCACCTTCCGTAGAGATCGTTGATACGGCACAACCTATAGCTAACTTGACAGAGCCCATTGATTTCTGTATTGAGTTACAGATCAAGAGAGATCGCGGATATCACACGGAACTCAGAAAGAACTCTCAAGATGGAAGTTATCCCATAGATGCTGTATCCATGCCTGTTCGAAATGTGAATTATAGTATTTTTTCTTGTGGGAATGGAAATGAAAAACACGAGATACTTTTTCTAGAAATATGGACGAATGGAAGTTTAACCCCTAAGGAAGCGCTTTATGAGGCTTCTCGTAATTTGATTGATTTATTTCTTCCTTTTCTACACGCGGAGGAAGAGGGCACTAGTTTCGAAGAAAATAAAAACAGGTTTACTCCACCCCTTTTAACCTTTCAAAAAAGATTAACTAATCTAAAGAAAAACAAAAAAGGAATTCCATTGAATTGTATTTTTATTGATCAATTAGAATTGCCTTCTAGAACGTATAATTGTCTCAAAAGGGCCAATATACATACACTATTGGACCTTTTGAGTAAGACTGAAGAAGATCTTATGAGAATTGACAGTTTTCGTATGGAAGATGGAAAACAGATATGGGACACTCTAGAGAAGCATCTCCCAATCGATTTACCTAAGAATAAGTTCTCGTTTTAAATCCATTGCAATTTTTTCCTCTTCTTCTTTTTCGAGTTAGAATAAAAAGAAAAAAGAAAACAATTTTGCATCTTTGGCACAATCTATATTTTCGCGAAATGGATCATAATAAAATGGATTTTAGGTATCTAGGGAAGATTCACTTGGAAGTAACTATTTCCTAGATACCTATGCACGGTACTTCACGGTTGAATGAATCAACCTGAAAAATCCCTAAAAAAGACCTAAAGTTAAGGATTTTTCAATGGGTAATGTTGCTCCAATACCTAACCAAAGAGCTACTGCAGTACCGATTAAAAAAACGGTCGTAGCTACTGGGCGACGAAATGGATTTTGGAATTTATTGACATTCTCTAGAAAGGGTACTGTCAATAAGCCCGTTGGCACAGAAACCATTAAGAGAACGCCCAATAACTTATTGGGTACTGTACGGAGTATTTGAAAGACGGGAAAGAAGTACCACTCGGGTAATATTTCCAGAGGAGTTGCAAACGGATCCGCCGGTTCACCAATCATTGACGGCTCGAGAACCGCTAAACCTACATTACATGCAATAGTACCTAGAATTACTACTGGAAAAATATATAAAAGATCGTTGGGCCAGGCGGGTTCCCCGTAATAATTATGTCCCATCCCTTTAGCTAATTTTGCTCTTAATACAGGATCATTTAAGTCAGGTTTCTTTGTTATTGGGATAGGTGAATTCTTTAGGATCCATCCCCCAAAGGAACCGGACATGAGAATTTTTCATCATCCGGCTCGAGCAAGAATGAAAGAAAAAAGACCGTGGAAGATCCATAATAGAATAAGGTATATAATGACTCAATGACTCTAGGTAAGAAAAGCTTTATCAGATTCTCTTTTCCGAAGTTGCACCTACAACTACTTATTTTATTGAAAAGAATCTTATTCTTATGGGTAAATGCTCAATATCCAAGTTGGCTTGCAAATTTGATCATGATCAATTGCTTTGTGGATTGTCTCATGTCTCTTGATTAGTTGGTGTTTATCCCCTCAATATCGCAAGTTTCTTACGTCCAAACAAAGTATTTACTTGTTACTAATAAAAAATCAAAAAGTCTAGCCTACGTTCTTCTTTAGATACCTTCTTTTACTCCGATAGTATTGCGGATCGCAATCGATGCAAAGAAAATGAATGCATTTCCATACTATAATAAAAAAAGTAAGTGTAATAAATAGAGAATTGGATCATGTCACATGACTTATTCTATTTCTACTCTATGGGATCTTACGGAGCCTGTTCATGGATGACATGGTTGGGGTATGATCATAGAAAATATTCTCCTCAAGTGAACCAGCCTATCCTTCCTAGATAGGGGACTTACGTGTTGATTGGATGCGGAGACACCTTTGGTTGTGAATTCTAATGTGGCAGATCCAATTCTTTATCTGCATGGCCAAATCAATAATTCAAGTCACACACTCCCATAATCCGCCTTATTTTCTTTCATAAAATGAACTTCAACTATTTGTATCAAAATACTTCGGAGTTGAAGAAAAGTATCCAAATGACATGTCTTATTTTACAATAACCCATGTTTGTAGCAATGAAATACCACAACCTACCCGATATGATATATGAAAATTAGAATTATCTTTCTCTATGATATGGCTTCCCTATAAAGGACCCGAAATACCTTGCTTACGTATCATTGGAAAGTGCATTAACATAAATACGGCAGTAAGCAGAGGCAGTACAAAGGTATGTAAACTATAAAAACGAGTCAAAGTGGATTGGCCCACACTAGCACTTCCACGTAATAACTCCACTAAAGGCGATCCTATTACCGGAATCGCTTCAGGTACACCTGTCACAATTTTGACTGCCCAATAACCAATTTGATCCCAAGGCAAAGAATAACCAGTTACACCAAACGATGCAGTCAATACACCCAAAACCACACCTGTCACCCAAGTTAATTCGCGGGGTTTTTTAAATCCACCTGTGAGATACACACGAAATACGTGCAGGATCATCATTAGAACCATCATACTTGCTGACCATCGATGAACTGATCGGATTAACCAACCAAAGTTGGCCTCGGTCATTATGTATTGAACCGAGGAAAAAGCCTCTGTAACGGTTGGGCGGTAGTAAAAAGTCATAGCAAAACCGGTAGCGACTTGTACTAGAAAACAAGTAAGTGTAATTCCCCCTAAACAATAAAATATGTTGACATGAGGAGGAACATATTTACTAGTTATATCATCCGCAATTGCCTGAATCTCAAGACGTTCCTCAAACCAATCATATACTTTATTGAGATAGGTAACTAACCCGAGTCCCCCTCCGAGAACCGTATATGAAAATTTCATCTCGTACGGCTCAAGCAGAAACACACAAATTTTCAACGGATATTAGAAAAAAAAAAGGTTCAAAACTTCATCAGCCACTGGATTGGGTCGATTTGCCTTGAAGATATGAAATAAGAAAAATCCAGAACTTATTCTTTGTGATGATAATGCCAAAAAATCTCAAGTTGGCTCATCTGTCTTTCTTTCTTTCCCTTATGTTGGTCATTAGAGGCTTCTTGACTTTTCTCTTCCCTATTTTGGATTTCTTTTTTTTTTTTTTTGCGTAATGCAGATTTACTCTTGTTTTACTAGTAAATAAATAAAGCAAAAATTCTAGTAGTTTTCTGATAGAAATTATCTTGTTGCGATCCTATGAATCAGTTCAATTAAAACCTTAGATTCATACTAGAGCCACGATGATTGAGTCTCAAGCTAACCAAAAGGCAAGGGTTCTTCGAATAAGAACCGCTTGATGATCATTTATTGAATCCGTGTAATAACTCGACAAAATCGAGAGAAAAAAAAGTTGTCTTTTGGGCAAACAAAATTGGAAGGAAGAAAATTTCTTTTTTTATTAAAAACTACTTGAATTTTTTTCAGTCTGGTTGCGAGGTCTGAATAGTGAGTATGAATCATAGTTCCATTTTTTTTCTTGATCCACTCTATCTATTTCGTGTTCCAGATACTAGAATAAAAAATATCCGACGAATTAGAATCATCTTGATAGAGATAACAGGCCCTTTCTATGTATTATCAATAGGATCCATTCTAACAAGTCACACACTCATATTCCAGAGATACCAAAACAAAAAAATTCCACGGTCGAACTACCAGAATGTCTAGAAATGTATAGCTTAAAGTAGAAAGGCTTTTTTGGATGGAAAAACAATGACTTCGTAGTTTTAGTTAGTAGAAACCTAATTCATTAAAATTCCGTCCAGTAAAACAGAAGAATTATAAATTTCTAAAATGATAGATAGGAATATCGCGAATAAAGCCATTGCGACCCCCATAAAAGGAGTAGTCCCCCAACCCGGAGCTACTTTCCCATATTCCGAATTCAAGGGTTTCAATAAACTACCTACGCGAGTTCGTCTTGGCCCAGGTCTAGAACTATCTTCAACGGTTTGTGTAGCCATAAATTCTATTTAATCATTGGTGTTGACTTTGTATACTATTCCGTTGTAGTTGTAAATACAAGATCTTTTCGTAGATCCATTGTAATCTTGAAATTCTATAAAAATGGAAACAGCAACTTTAGTCGCCATCTCCATATCTGGTTTACTTGTAAGCTTTACTGGGTATGCCTTATATACCGCGTTTGGGCAACCCTCTCAACAATTAAGAGATCCATTCGAAGAACACGGGGACTAATTGAAGTAAGAAGTCTCCCTATCTGGGAGACTTCTTACTTCAATGAAATTATTTCATTTTTTTAGTCGGAACCTTAGGTGGTTCTCGGAAGAAGATAGCGAAAAAAATTATCCCTAAAGTCGAAACTAAAAGGAACGTATAAACCAATGCTTCCATAGATTCGATCGTGGTTTATTTACAATTATAACTTCCACACCTATTCATTTGTCATTTGGGATCTTTTCCCATATAAAGATAAAGAAAGAAAAAGAGTCAAAGAAAGGATGGGAGATGTTTCCCATGTCAAATCAAAAAAGAGAGATGAAAGATACCATAACAATGTGGTATCAGACTGCTTGTCTCCTTGTAGTTGGATCTCCAACTTTTTGGAATGTTCCAAATTCCACTTGAGCATCCAAGTCTGGATCAATACCAGCAAAAACATCTCGGAACAAGGTTCTAGCGCCATGCCAAATGTGTCCGAAAAAGAAGAGCAAAGCAAAGGTAGCATGACCAAAAGTGAACCAACCCCTTGGACTGCTGCGAAAAACACCATCCGATTTCAAAGTAGCCCGATCTAATTCAAAAATTTCCCCTAATTGGGAACGCCTCGCATATTTTTTTACAGTAGCAGGATCAGAATAACTTACTCCATTAAGTTCGCCACCATAGAACTCCACCGTTACACCTACTTGTTCAACACTATATTTGGATTCTGCTCTTCTAAAAGGAACGTCCGCTCTCACAATTCCCTCTTCATCTACCAAAACAACCGGAAATGTTTCAAAAAAAGTAGGCATACGGCGTACAAAAAGCTCGCGTCCTTCTTTATCTCTAAAGACGGGATGTCCTAACCATCCAACAGCTATTCCATCCCCGTTGTCCATTGAGCCTGCTCTGAATAATCCCCCCTTTGCCGGATTATTACCAATATAATCATAAAAGGCTAATTTTTCGGGAATTTTAGACCAAGCTTCTGATAAACTAAGATTTTCGGCTAACCCATCGCTAACTCTTCGATATATTTCTTGCTGAAAGTATCCCTGATCCCACTGATAACGAGTAGGCCCAAATAATTCGATTGGGGTAGTTGCTGACCCATACCACATAGTTCCGGCAACTACGAAAGCTGCAAAAAAAACAGCAGCGATACTACTGGAAAGTACAGTTTCAATATTGCCCATACGTAATCCTTTGTATAGACGTTGAGGCGGACGGACACTAAGATGGAATAGGCCCGCTAATATGCCCAATGTACCCGCAGCAATATGATGAGAAGCTATTCCCCCCGGAACAAAAGGATCAAAACCTTCTACACCCCACGCTGGATTTACAGCTTGTACTTTTCCAGTTAGTCCATAAGGATCGGACACCCATATCCCAGGACCATACAAACCCGTTACATGAAATGCGCCAAAGCCAAAGCAAGCCACCCCTGCAAGAAATAAATGAATTCCAAAGATCTTGGGCAAATCCAAAGAGGGTTTTCCTGTCCGCTCATCACAGAATATTTCTAGGTCCCAATATACCCAATGCCAGATAGCTGCCAAGAAACACAAGCCAGAAAACACAATATGCGCACCTGCCACACCTTCATAACTCCAAATACCCGGATTCGTTACAGTTCCTCCTGAAATACTCCAACCACCCCACGAATTGGTTATTCCTAAACGAGTCATGAAGGGAATTACGAACATACCTTGTCTCCACATTGGATCCAGAACAGGATCAGAGGGATCAAAAACCGCTAATTCATATAAAGCCATCGAGCCGGCCCAACCAGAAACTAAAGCTGTGTGCATTATATGCACCGAAAGCAATCGACCCGGATCATTCAATACAACAGTATGAACACGATACCAAGGCAAACCCATGGAAATACCCCTTTAGCAAAGAAAAATAGACACGATGTCGCTTTATTTTATCGCATTGGAAAAGACTATCTATATCCTATGTACCTAACCCCTCTAGGGGATTCTGTGTCAGAAAGCGTGAATATTTATTTCATTCCATTAAAAATAAGAAGCCAATTCTGTTCGTAAGAAGAAAGAGAAGCAGATCTATTCTATACTCGATAAGTGCCAATATGCAATGGGTAGCTTGGCCTATTTGGAAAAAACGAAGAATAGATCCCTATCCCTCTTTGTTTATCATTCCAATCACCGATTCCTTTTTCTTTATTCAATCTGTCTTACCTTCCTTATATGTATTATTTCAATCTACGTATTAATAGAATCTATAGTATTCATATAGAATAAGAAAAAAAAAATGAAGACAATAAACTGCGGATTCTTTCTTTCTCTTCCATTCTTACGTTTCCATATTAAAGTGTAGTTTTCTTACTTAAATTTAATAATATTAATCTAATATGCCCATTGGTGTTCCAAAAGTACCTTACCGGATTCCCGGAGATGAAGAAGCGACTTGGGTTGACTTATACAATGTTATGTATCGAGAAAGGACACTTTTTTTAGGTCAAGAGATTCGTTGCGAGGTCACGAATCATATTACAGGTCTCATGGTATATCTCAGTATAGAAGATGGAATTAGCGATATTTTTTTGTTTATAAACTCCCCAGGCGGGTGGCTAATCTCAGGAATGGCGATTTTTGATACGATGCAAACGGTGACACCAGATATATATACAATATGCCTCGGAATGGCTGCGTCCATGGCATCCTTCATTCTGCTTGGAGGCGAACCCACCAAGCGTATAGCATTCCCTCACGCGAGGATTATGCTTCACCAACCTGCTAGTGCTTATTATCGGGCAAGGACACCAGAATTTTTACTAGAAGTGGAAGAGTTACACAAAGTTCGCGAAATGATCACAAGGGTTTATGCCCTAAGAACAGGCAAGCCTTTTTGGGTTGTATCCGAAGACATGGAAAGGGATGTTTTTATGTCAGCAGACGAAGCCAAAGCTTATGGACTTGTCGATATTGTAGGGGATGAAATGATTGACGAGCACTGCGATACTGATCCAGTGTGGTTTCCAGAAATGTTTAAGGATTGGTAGTGGCCGGATTTCTTGTAAATTTATTTCAAACCTAAATTCAGGTTTTCTGCGATTTAATAGAAAATAGAAATACTTCATGATGATCAATCATCAGGTTAAGATCGATCTAAACCAATCCTTTTTTTTTTCTATATACATACGACATGCCAACGGTTAAACAACTTATTAGAAACGCAAGACAGCCAATACGAAATGCTAGAAAATCGCCCGCGCTTAAGGGATGTCCTCAGCGTCGAGGAACATGTGCTAGGGTGTATGTGCGACTCGTTCAGATCATGAGTTCAAACAAATAAGACAATTTTTGAAGTATCCATGATCGGTACCAATGAATAGGATAGAGCTTCTCTATCCTAGATTTCTATGGTATATGGAATTTCTGGTTTCCTTTGGTGCAAATCCAATCATCTAAATTGGAAATTAAGAAGCAATTCCCCCATTGGTAGAAAATGGTTATCCATTAAGCGGAGGAAATAGTAATAAAAAGAAAAAGGCTTATGCTCCTTTATCTTAAAAGAACGGACTAACAGGGTCAGCTACTTAGCCAACTTTCATAATTAAATGCCGTCACTGTATGGATAACTCTTATTGTGAAAAGAGCTATTTACTCTATAATGGATAGGTAGAGCCAAAGAATGTGAACTATACAAGTTCACAATACCTTTTGATGAAATGAAAGAAAGGGCTCCGGTGTATAGAGAGGGCCTCACCGTTTAAAAGGGAACCATAGAAACGATGGAACCCACTATTTTTTTGAGTATCGTTAGAATTTGTTATTTCTATGCGAAATAACTGAAGAGAATAGAATAAAAAATCGTGGTTGGGAAGGTTACAGTAGCAAAAGCCATTGGAATTAATATTTTATATATCGGAATAATTCGTTTTGTTATTAATGGGAAAAAGGATGGCTAAAAGAAGAGAAATCATTAGTTATTCATTAAGGTTAATTTGATTCAATGACCAGAGTTCCGCGAGGATATATAGCTCGGAGACGACGAACAAAAATGCGTTCATTTGCCTCAAACTTTAGAGGGGCTCATTTAAGACTTAATCGAATGATTACTCAACAAGTAAGAAGAGCTTTTGTTTCCTCTCATCGAGATAGAGGCAGGCAAAAGAGGGATTTTCGTCGTTTGTGGATCACTCGGATAAACGCAGCAACGCGGATATATAAAGTATTCGATAGTTATAGTAAATTAATACACAATCTGTACAAGAAGGAATTGATTCTTAATCGTAAAATGCTTGCACAAGTAGCTGTATCAAATCCAAATAATCTTTACACGATTTCCAATAAAATAAAGATCCTCAATTAAATGGATAAAAAAGTAATATACAGGAATAATTAAAACCGAATTCCCGGAGAGGGAACTCCGGGAAGATACAATAAATTAAGATTAAGTGGTAGGAATCAACGAGCATGTTGCAATAAATAAAAAAACTATTTATTCTTCCCCTTTTTTCTTTCTTATAACAAACACAAGAATCAAAACTGGATTACTTTCTTTATATAGGTCTGGCCCTTTCGAATAAAACATCAACAATCGGAACTTAAGTTCCGATTGTTGTTTCTTAAATTCTGGTTGGAGTTTCTTAAGTTTCGATTGGAATTGAACTTTTGCGTTAATTGAGGAATATGTCTATTCTTTCTGGGTCTAGGACCAGTAATTATTGAAATTGACTGGGCTTGAAATTGCTTCTCATTCTCATAGTTACGAAATGGTAAGAAAGATAAAATACGAGCCTGTTTTATAGCAAGAGTAATTAATCGTTGTTGTTTCAAGGTTAATCTATTTATTCGTCTCGATAATATTTTTCCTTGTTCACTAATAAATCGATTAATTAAACTCATGTTTCTATAATCAATTCGATCCCCCGGGCCAATCCGAGGACGCCTACGAAAAGGTTGTTTGGATTTACGAAAAGTTTGCTTGGATTTACGAAAAGTTTGCTTGGATTTATGAAAAGTTTGCTTAGATTTATGAAAAGTTTGCTTAGATTTATGAAAAGGTTGTTTAGATGTATACATGATTTATTCTTTATTTTAAAATTTGAAAAAAAAAATGGATTTCTTTATTTTATTAATTTTGGATCCAGAAGAAGTAGTCTTTCTTTGGTCCATATATTATTTGATTCATATTATTATTTGATTCATATATAGTATATGAATACCCTCTATACATATGAAATAATATCTACCTGAAATCAAATGAATTGATTTGTATTTTGTATTCTATCTATGTTCTATATATTAAATCTGTTCTTTGGAAAGATCGAACACACGATGCTCCTATTTTTTTATTTCGTCATGAGTCGTATGCTTGCGACAATAACGACAAAATTTTTTTAATTCTAATTGTCCGGGTGTATTGTGGCGATTCTTTTGAGTACTATATCTAGAAATCCCCGTCGATTCCTCATTGGCACCTTTTCGAACACAACTGATACATTCCAAAATAACTCTGATTCTAACACCTTTCCCCTTGGCCATGAACCTCCTTTCTTTTTTGGATTGACTTAACTTAATTCTTCTACTTATTCTGTTATTCTTCTATTTTGAATCCCAAGAAGAAGAATAAAATCCATTCGAATAAAAAATTTTTAAAATTCTTAAATTAAGTAATAAAAAATAGAGAAATAATTAAAGAATACAATCCTTGTCGAATTAGCAAGGATTTTGCTTCGAAATCCTTTCATTTAAGTAGCCAGCCCAGCCTCTTTCTATGCTCTGATTTCTGAGGCCTGACTTAGCTTGGATACCGCTTTTGATTGAATTTCTGTTTTCCAAAATGGGATTTGCCGAATTTTTCATGACTCTGAGGTTCAACCCAATCCATCTTTTCTTTCTTTTTCCTTCCTATACTAAAAAAAAAAGGATTGAAAAAGGGAAAATTTGCGTCATGTCACGAAGAATTCCTCGCATAGCAATAACTAGAATTAAAAAAAAGGGAATGACAAAGCATCTGGGAATAAACGATTAATTTCTATCAATAAACCTGCTAAAGCCCCAAACCATAGAGTACTTAGCACGGGCGCTACAGAGAGATATGTTTTTATATCCCGCATTGAAAATCCTCCTTCCTTATTGGAATACATATATGATCAGATACTCTTGCCCAAGATCATTTGTATTTCTTTTGTTTAGGCGAAATTCCTAACTAAAAAAACAAAATCAATATTCTATATATAGAATGAACGAATGAACGGTATAGACGAGATTTTCCTACCCCTAAAAAAGAAAAAGATGACCCCTTCTTCCTATACATTACCAAGGAATAGTAATCTTTCTTTTATAGGTGAAATTAGATAGGATTTTAGATGTATACCATTCCTTGATTATATGAGACCAAAAAGAAGAAATGACAAGAAGGTTCTATATAGATAGAGAAAGAGAAGAAAATTACGATGTGGAAAACAAGACAGGAATTGTGTACAATGCCATTATACAACAATTTGGAAAAGGGATGTAGCGCAGCTTGGTAGCGCGTTTGTTTTGGGTACAAAATGTCACAGGTTCAAATCCTGTCATCCCTACCTATTACTTCTTTCTTCTTTATGGGCAGTAGCGAGGAGATCAATTAAAGTGGGTATAACTTGAATTTGTGGATACTATACGTACGTGAGACACGTTAGGAGTAGAAAAGGGTTTTCTTTTTGAATGAAAGCGCTCTTAGTTCAGTTCGGTAGAACGCGGGTCTCCAAAACCCGATGTCGTAGGTTCAAATCCTACAGAGCGTGATTCCATCTATCTTATGTCGAAGCAGAGTAAAATAACTTAACAAAACAAAGTTGAATTGCAACTCCAATTTGACCTCCTCTCTGGTCTGGAGGAGGTCAATCAAAAAAGAAATATTACTCAATCAAAGATCCAACTGATCCCCACGTCTGTATTGCAAATACGCAGTCACGAATAATCCCGCTAAAGTAATAGGAATTAGGCCTAAGACGATTCCAAATAGAAAAACTTCAATCATTTCGATTTGTTCGAGGGGATAAAAAAAAAGAGGTACGATCTATCCCTAAATAGTAGTCTAAATTATCCACGAATCTCAATGACCAAGAAAAGAATTGATAATTAGTGTGGAAAAGAGTCGTAGAATACCAGGAATCCAAAAGAAAGATTTTTATTTTCTGACTTATTCATTCAATTCATTTCAAATAAGACGTATCTTGTTCAAGCCAATAAATAGAGCTGGGGTTATAGTTAAAGCAGCCAGTAGAAAACCGAAATAACTAGTTATAGTAAGCATGAAAGGGTTAAATTCCATTTATTTTTTTACTACACTACATATGTTGGTAAAGCACTTACCTAAGTTATGGAAAATTCATAATTCATCGGTTATTTTAGATAATACTAAAAAACAAGATAGAGTGAGATACAGAAGTGTAAAAGAAAATCGATTCATCAGATGGGACATGAGTCTCTAATTCCGAATCAAGAGATTTGTTGTGGAATCTGTCAGTTCTTTAAAGTAATAATATTAAGAACTAGATCATCTAACCCCATTGAAAAATTAAATTGGATTTTCGGGAGAATTTTGGAATATAAGATAAATAAAGAATTGAAACAGTCGAATATTCCCCTATTCCTTCTTATTTTAACTGATTGTATTCCATATGGAATAAGAGGAGAAGAAAAGCATTCCACGACCCCCCGAGCAAGGGGCCCCTTAAAAAAAGGAAAGCTCTTCCTTGAATTTACTTTATTTTTATTCCTTTTTCGAACCCCAACCAAAGTTGATTCGAAGACGAGTCACTTCAATTATCCTTTTAAGTTCTATCTTCTGTCTTTCCCTATTTCATCTCGTAAAGTTCCACGCTTGCAGTTTAGTCAAGAAAGTTAGACCTAATCCAACAAACAAGGCAAGGATTGATTACGAATCTTGATTCTTCAAAGAATGTTTTCTTTCTCTCATAACAGATTATCCACTATTCGATTTTCTATTTATTAGATATTATATTATGCTAACCAATTAAATTCCTTAAAGGGAAAGGTTGGATTCGAAGAAAACTTTTAACTAAAAAGGGATAGATTTCGCATATACTTGTCCTTATATTGTGTCAGTATGAGAATATCTTTCCTAAATTATTTATCCAAACCTATTGATCATTAACTTGGATTTTCCCAAGATCTTGGCCGCTATTCCGAATTATTCTACTAATCCGAAGCCAATGAAAATAAGCAGGACCCCCAAAAA